GTATCGAGGGGACTCGCTTTCTTCATCCATAAATTAAGTCTAAGTTAAACTATACACAAGTTATTATTAGTTTAAGCACTAATATACTTTCTATTTAAAAATTTTATGTACAGCATGTGTTACTATCTTAATATGGAAGGTAAAAAAGTATGCTTATAGTTTTATACCTTATTAGTTGATTTAAAGTTGCATTTAAAACTATAAGGCATATCACATCAATTGGTTATTAATATAAGTACTTAATAATTTAAGTTATCTATATAACTTGTCACATTCTTTTAATACTTTAAGTTTTTAACAATTATCTTATTTGTTTTTATTCTATCTATAAAGCGTTATATAGTTTGATAAGAAACATAAAAAGGATGTAATTTATCTATCTAAAGATTTTTTTTGATTTATATTTGTAGTTTATATAAGAAATAAGCGACTCGAACGCTTAACAAGCCATGTGTAAGATGGTCATTCTACCTGTTGAATTAATTCCTTTAACAAAAAAAACTACAATAATTTAAATTCGCCAAAAAAAAACTAAAGTAGTTTTCTTGTTAAGTTATATATAATTATTTAATTAAGTATCACTCGAATCTAATTTTTCGTTAGGATTAGATTGTTGTTCGTTAATATTAGATTTTTCTTCCTTAGTACTAGATTATGGTTCATTAGAATTAGATTCTGATTCATTAGATCCTGATTCGTTGATAGGTTTTTACTCCTCAGAATTGGATTGTTGTTCATTAGAATTGGATTGTTGTTCATTAGATTGTTGTCCATTAGAATTGGATTGTTGTTCATTATTAGATATTGGTGGCGTCCTAGGTTGAGTAGCCTCTGATCCTCTACCATCCGAATCACCTTCATATAAAGGAGGAATTTCCTCTTCAATTATTAAAATAGGAAGTTGACTTCTCTCTCCATTCTGTCTCGCTATTTGAGCAGCTTCTTCTTGTTCTAAAGATCTAGGCTCTGCTCTTAGAGCAGCTTCTATGATAAAATTAGCTCTTCTATCAAATTCTATTTTAAACTCTTCAGATCTTCCTTCGCTAACTTCATTAACAAATTCTTCTTCTTTAGCATCAACAAGATCTTGTTGAGTACAAACTAAATCTTCAATTATACGTCCACGAGGAGGTAGAGATTCACCATCGCTATCTACAGTTTCATTATTTTCTACCCGTTTTAAATCACTTACGCGTTTAAGATAATCGTCTTTTAATTCTTCAACTTGTTCCTCCGTATATTCATAATAGCCGGGGTCGTTGTATGAGAAATTAGCATCGGGATCTTCCTGAGATCCTACACTTTCTGCGTTATTTTCAGTATCTGCGTTATATTGAGAATCTGCATTACTTTGAGTATCTACATTCTCTTGAGGATTTATATTCTCTTGGATATTTGTATTCTCTTGAGAATTTGTATTGTTTGAACTATTGTGAGTATTTGCATTGTCTAAGTTATTTTGACTAGACATGAATAAATTATTATTTTTTAATTTTCCGGAGCATGTATTATAATAGGTACCTGAAGATAACATAGGAATACTACGATTTTTAAATAAAGATAAAAACTCTTTAAAAAAATCTATTAGAATTATAAAACTATAAAAAAAGAAGTCATTAATATAATTTAATAAATTAAAATCAAACACTTCTATTAACATATAATTTATACATCAAATTAGAATACAAATAATAGTTACTCTAAGCAGTCTGTATAAAATAGAATAACACAAATTAGATTGTAATACTATCGTATTCTCAGAAGGTTCAATTGAGTTGGAGTTTTTATAAACATAAAAACTTTTTTTAATATTAATAACTATTGCTCCAACCATAGCAAGCAATAATATGCAAGAAACTAGGATTAATCAAATAGCTAAAGTGCCATACATAATATTACCTATACTTGTAATGTGTGGTACAGTAGCTAAATAATTATCTCAGTTATCTACTGTAGCTAAAAAAGTATTTTTACCTCAAGAAAACCCGAGATAAGGATTTTCTTGAGGTAAAAGTATATAACCTGAGTTTCCAAATACTAGAGTGATTAAGAGTACCAAAGGTATACTGTTTTTAGTCTCACTTATTAATTCGGAAACTCTTATATTTATTAACATAAGTATGAATAAAAACAGTATAGATACTGCTCCTACATATACTAATAAATAAGATAAGCCTATAAAGCCTATACCTATTATTATAAGATAACTTCCTATTGCAATAAATAAGCTAATTAGAAATAATACCGAAATGATAGGGTTTTTAACTGTAATAACGCACATTGCTAATAATATACATAATATGTATATTATATCCACAGATATAAAATATCATCCGATGAAAGAATTATATATATGCAATGTGTTTATCATATTTATATTTTTTTTTGTTTATATGAACCTTTTTTATTTAAAAATTTGCTGTTTTATACAAACAAGGATTGTATTTATGCTAGTATTTAACGGTTTGGATCTGATACATATCGCTATCTCTGTTATAAAAATAACCAGATTTCCTAGACTAAAGATTTACGCTGTTTTAGCTAGGAGAAGGAATCGAACCCTCAACGTTAATGCATGAAATTAATATTTTGAACCGTTAAACTACCCTAGCGGGTATTATTAACCTAAAGAAATAGTGAATAACTTTATTTCTATAGGTGGGTGGATACCCTGACTCGAACAGAGAACCATTTGTTTCACATACAATTGTTCTGCCTATTGAACTATATCCACCTTATGCTGAGGCGATTCGAACGCCTAATTCTAAATACCAAAAATTTATGACTTACCCATTAGTCTACAGCATATAGAATTAAGTATATATCAGCGTACTTCTTAAGGATTAATTTATTTTAAAGTAGATCCGACTTGAACGGATAAGGTTTAAACCAAATAGGCCTAAACTATTCATGTCTGCCAATTCCATCACTACTTTTGATATATAATAGCAATTCATTTAATTACTATGAATGCCCAAAATAAGATTCGAACTTATAACCGCAATACCTTCACTATTGCACTCTACCTAATTGAGTTATCTGAGCTTTGGAGATACCAAGACTTGAACTTAGAACCTTAATGTGCAATATTATAATTTTTCCATTAAACTATATCCCCTCTAAGTTTATTTTTTCTCTGAAACTTAACATGTTGTAATGTTAATAATTATCCGAGGAAAGAATCGAACTTTCATGGTTTGCACCAGTAAGATTTAAATTTACCCTGTCTACCTATTTCAGCACTCGGACTTTAGGGCCAGAAAGGATCGAACTTTCACTAGAACTATCATGAGCAGTATGCTCTACCAATTTAAGCTATGACCCTATATAGGTGGGCGAAAGATTTGCACTTTCATAGACAAATCATGAGTCTGTTATGTTACTATTACATCAACCAACCAATAGCCCAAGGGGAAATTGAATCCCCATCTCAACATTGAAAGAGTCGCGTCTTAACCAATTCGACTATTAGGCCAAGAGCCTTGTGCAAGTATCGCACTTACTTATACCGACTACAAAACGGCCACATTACTTTTATGTTAACAAGGCATTTTTAATTAAAAGAATATTTTAACTATTAGTAATTTAAAAAATTAGTACTTATCACCTTAAATAATTAAAAATATTACAGTTAAAGCCTTAATAAGTAAAATCTGTATTTTTTAAGCCGAAGTTACCTTCAGGAAAAAAAAATACAGATTCTATCTCACGTAGTGTTGTACTACGTATATATAAAAGTAGCTTAAGAAAAATTTCATACCTAGATTCATTCAGCACTTATTATGTACCAACGTAGCTTTCTTGTCATGCTTGTGTTAATTTTCATTATTATGTGTATAATTTGATCTGCGCCTTGTAAACGTTTAAAACATTTATTTAATATTAATCAGAATCACAAACAGCATGTATACTATAGGTTGGCTTAACCCTACGTTCCTTTCGTACAAGGGGTCTCCTCTTATTTTACTTTAATTTCCTCTAGAAGATAGAAACCATACTGTCTCACGACGTATTTAACCCAGCTCGTGTAGCTTTTTAATGGACGAACAGTCCAACCATTCATATTCCTTGCATTCATGTGGATAAGCTAAGCCGACATCGAGGTGCCAAACTGCGCACTCAATTTGAACTCTCTTGCGCAATAAGCCTGTTCAATAATGTTATCATAAAGATCTTTTCTTTATTTCCATTTTTTACAAAATGGTTCAGACTATTTATTCATCCTTTATTTGTTTTTTATTTTAGTAACTTGCCACTCAACCGGTTAAACCAAATGCTCCTATACGTACTTTAGAATCGATTCTTGATTTCTCAATATTTATATTACTATATCCTCTTGATAAAGAAGACGATAAGTTTCTATGTGCTGAATATACATTTCTAAGTGTACCTTTGAATTTAAACTTTTTTATAGCTTTATCAGCTCTATATCTTTTAGATAATCTTCCAGCCATTTTTATAAATACTCCAGCTACGATTTTATTTTCTAGATTACTTAATACTAATTGATCTATATTTTTATATCTCATTTTAGATTTTTGATTAACCAATAAAAATTGGTTAATCCAATCTTTTTTAATAGGACTAAATTCATTAAGTCTTACATTTTGTATTCCAATGTAAGATTTTACTTCTCCAGCTAATCTACTTTTACTTAGTATAGGTACTCTTATATTACTCATAGCGGAATTTAAAGGTAAATAAGATCTACCTCTAAACTTAGATTTTTTTACTTTTGTTGCTATTATCTGCAATAATATACTAGTGCTTAAATAATAATTTTTTAATGTAACAATATTTCATACTATTTTTTTCTTATATATAGTTTTTAAAAATTCAGTAAGAGGAAATAAATATAGTTCATTATATTTAAATTGATTAAATAACATCGCTTGTTTTAATTTTAAATATATAAGTTGTCTATTAAACTGATGAATAAGATAATTATAATGTTGATTTTTTAACAATTTTAATAATTTAACAAGGTTTTTATTATTTAATACCATACTAAATATCTTCGATCTATATTGAATCATATGTGTATATTTATTTAATTTAAGTCATTTTATAACTCTTATGTAATAATCACGACTTTTATCATAAATAATTTTATTTGTTCCTATATACATAGGATATTCTCCTTTAAGTAATTTTAAATTAGCGAATTTCGTTTTCATAGCATAATTTTTATATTTTTTTAGTTCTACTTTTTCTATATTAGATCCTAATATATATTCAAAGGCTTCTAATTTTTTTTTTAAAAGATTATACGTTCTATTATAAATATATATAGTTATGTTTATTCTTTCATTAAAATACTTTATTTCTGGATTACTAATTCACAATTTTCGACCTGATGTGCGACGCATCTTTTTATATTTAGATAACTGTATTTTTTTTTCTATTCAATCATTGCTCATATTAAAATATCATTTTAATAATTTAAAAGTATAATCATAAATAGCTGGTATAAATCTAACGGAGTTTTTATTAAAACTATATAAACTATTATATCATTCTTTATTCATAGGAATGTCTCTTTTATGTATTCGTATATTGCTCCCTTTTCCTTCAGAAATTTTTTTTCTTTCCTCTTTTTTTACTATATTTATAAAATTCAACAATAATATTATTAAGTATTATTACATCAGCATTCTACTTTTAGGTTTATTTCATTTATATTATAAATTATTATACTTAATAATTAATAAAAAACAATTTAGGATGCTGGATTTTTTTTTTGTAGTCGTTGAACGTGCACCAAAGGTGTTTCGCTTCAAATATACACATAGTATTATTTGAAATTTACCCAGTATATAACTATATCTTATAGACATAGAGGACTATAAATTAATCCCTAGCGTAGCTTTTCCAATAATCCAAGACCATTCCTTTAAGCATCTCGTGATCCTATGCCCCGCGTTAAGCGCCTGAATAACCTGTAAGTTAAACAGTTTAGCAAGAATAAACCATTACAGCTTTTATAGTATTATTTAAAGTCACTAATGACATAAAATGTTATAAATTATTAACATTTATTTTACTGCTATTATATTTTGTGATAGGGGAAATCTTACTCAAAATAAAAATTAAAGGTTCTAACTCAAATAGAATAATACAGGATAAGGAAAAAGTAAAACTTTTTCTCTAATTACATGTTAACATCTGTATATTAATATATACAATTAACTGTAAAGTCAATTAGATGGTTACCAATTTAATTTTAGATATTCCCAGTTACTATTTATGGGATCTGTGCCCCGCATAAACTACCTCCTAGCGATTGTTTCCTCTATTTAAAGAGGGTAGTAAATGTAACCAAGGAGTAAAGGGATTTCATTATTATTTAATCTATTACCTTATAAACTAATCCTCACCAATTACATCCTATAACTAGTAGCAGTAAAGCTGCATAGGGTCTTCTCGTCTATCTAGAGGTAAACTGTATCTTCACAGTTATTCCAATTTCACTGAGCCAATTATCGAGACAGCTGTTGTATCGTTAAATCATTCATGCAAGACCGCATTTAACGGCCAGGGTATTCCGCTACCTTTGGACCCTCATCGGTAAGGCCGCCATTAATTGGGGAATCTATCAATTCCTATCTACTATTGGTTTTCGTAAGGTAAAATACTATATCCTGCCAACATTTGGCAGAACTCACACTCTCTACTTCAAATTTACTTTTTTGCAAAGTGCTTTGTTTTAATTAAACAGTCGTACAACACTATTCTGTGCCTCCTCCCCTTTACTTGATATTAACCAAGATTCGGTGGCTCACCTTCTCCCTAAGTTACGGAGTAAATTTGCCGAGTTCCTTAATAATTGTTCACTCAAACGCCTTCGTATTCTCTACTAGCTTACTGGTGTTAGTTTTTAGGTACGGTTTATGTCGTTTTAATTTTTTCCAGAACAATACTCACTAAATATTGTTATTTAATTTAAAATTACGTTTTTCTCATCGTTCATACCATTAGGTTATTCTAATCTATTAACTTAGAGGCCGATACATTAAATAAATCCATAAGCTTTAGGCGAGGTGGGTATATTCCCTCCTTTTTCGTTACTCATGTCAGCATTATCTCTAGAGCTCTTTTTTACTTTTAACATTAAAAAAATATTAATTTACAATACACCCTATGTTCTGCTACCCTGCATGCATGCATGCAGACAAAGTTTCGGTATATTACTTTGATCCGTTAAATCTTCGGTGCCCCTATCTGTTTAAAATAAACTAGTGCTCTATTACGAGATCTTTAAAAGATGGCCGCTTCTAAGCCCACTTACTAGCCGAATAAGACAAACACTACCTTAATTTCACTTAATAATAATTTTGGAACCTTATTAACTTTTGTTCTGGGCTGTTTCCCTTTTGACATACAACCTTATCGTACTATGTCTGATAGTTCATATTTTATCAAAGCCCTTTCGAGAGCAAATACATAATTGTAAGGCTGTCACACCCCCGCAATAATAAAAAACTAGTTTCTAGTCGAATATTATGATTACATTGCTGTACCTTCCTTGATAATTTTTAAACCGCCTACTTAGATAGGTTTCGCAGAAAACCAGCTATACTAGTCAGATTTGTCTTTCACTTACTTACCCCAATTCATCGGATATCTCTACAACGATAAACCGTTCGGACTTCATTCCTGATCGGGGTAATATCACTAGTCTTCGGGTCTAATAATAAATACTTATTATTTATGTGATAATTGTGTTCACTTCGCATTTCGCTCGCATATATTATTAACTTGCTGACCCATTATACAAAAGGTACGCTTTTTTATTATTCTTAACAATTAAGCTGCTTATAAAACTACTCTATTATTTCTTTCCCTCACGGTACTTTTCACTATCGCTTATATATCATATTTAGCCTTAGAGGAAGGGTCCCCTATTTTCAAACAGATTTATATCCGATTTACTTAGTTTATCTGGCTTATCTATTTTCATTCACAATAATCATAGAATCTCTTTTGATTTCTTTTCCTCAAGTTACTAAGATGTTTCAATTCACTTGGTTTATTATATAATTTCTCTAAGGATTTAAACTGTATAGTTAAATTATTTCCTTTGATATATAGCTAGAATCTTTTAAATAGTCTCTTTTTATACTTTTCATCGTTTAAAAACGATGTAATAGATATTATTAATATTTGATTAATAATATAATCTAATGATTATATTCCCTATAGAAATATAATTTCTATTTCTTAAATTATTTCGGGTTATTATGATTCGAACATAACTTTTCCCCAACCCAAATGAGGCGCCTAACCAACCTGGCTCTAACCCGTACTTCAGATGCAGAGAATATCCGATTTGAACGGATGTAATAAATATTATTAAATAAGTTTCAAGCTCATCACTTTCAACCACTCAGTCAATTCTCTTTTAATTCCCCAGCGATTTGAACGCTGATATCATTTTTATCAAAAATGCACTTTAACCTATTAAGTCAGGGAATTGTTACGATAATCTACGTAACTCAAAGCATTTTAATATTAAGAATAGGAAAGCAGGATTTTTGTCTATAAAATACTCTCTAGGTTTCTAGAAGCCCTAATAAATAAATTATTCTTTCTTAATTTATTTTCATAAAATGTAGTATAGAGTCATTAGTATGTGCTTTTATCAAGTAGCATAAAACACTACTCTGAAAAAACCTTTAGCTTTTGAATGCAATGCAATTAAATTTAAATATCTCTCTATAGATTCAGTAATATTGGAAAGATGAAAATATCAGTTTAAGTTTAAAATTCTTTACCAAAGCGTTTTTAATTGATTTATTCATTCTATTAGCTAGTTCACTAAAAGTATATAAAAGTTTTTTGCAAATTGTTAGATAATTTTATGAGAAAAATACGTAACTATGCTTAAAACAATAGGTGAAGTATATAAAGGCTAATTAATAGTGTTTCTTAAAAAGAATTTAAAAGTAAGAAATACAAGGAACAATAAGGATTTGAACCTTAATAGGATAATCTGCAATTATCTGCATAACCATTCTGCCACCATTCCGATTAAAAGTAATCTGTTGAAAACGGCAAGAGTACTCGGATTCGAACTGAGAATATAAAGGTTGAAGCTTTTTATTTTTCCATTAAATTATACTCTCCAGTATAGCCTTTAAAGTGAATCGAACACTTATCTAAATATTAACAGTATCCCGCTCTACCTTTGAGCTATAAAAGCATAAAACGTAAATAAGACTTGAACTTACATACTTTGTGTCCGTAGCACAAAACTTTACCCATTAAGATATTACGTTTGACACTCGGAAAAGAGATGATTTGAACATCCAGGTGTAAATTACACAATATTTAGCAAATATCTTGTCTTACCGATGACTACTTTTCCTTAAGCGGGTTAGATCGGGATCGAACCGATATTTTTTTCAATGACAATGAAAACCTCTACCTATTAAATACTAACCCTTAGGTACAGTCAGTCGAACTTGAATCGACATACTTCGTGTGGAAAACGAATAGTCTACCATTAACCTATGACCGTTTTAAATTAATTAACATATGTCATTATATACTTTTATAAGACTTGTGGGGGTTGAACCCACATAATGATGATTAAAAGTCACATATTTTGCCATTAAATTAAAGTCTCGATCAATATTATTTATTGACCTATGTTATTAACATAAAATTTTTTATAAAAAAGCTATTTTCATCAGCTTATACCAATAGCACTTAAGTAGTCTTGTGCTTTTACAGGTCTATGTCTAGGACCTATATGATTTGTATCTTTAGGATACATTTTTGCTCTCGGTTCAGTTCTAGTTGGAGCTTTTACATTATAGTAAGCTAGAGAAACTGCACGTAAATGTAATTCTGTAGCCATTCTATTACTCAATCTAGCCCCTATAGGGAACGTAATATCATATATATCTCTTTGCTGATGTGTTGTTTTATCTTGCTCAATATATGATTGACGTTTTAATATTTGGATTATAGGATCTCTTCTTTCTCTTTCTTTTCTTTCTCTTTTTTTCCTTTTTTCATATTCCTCTAGGCGAAGAGCTGCTGGATCATTATGAGGGTTTAAAATACGATCCAAAGGTATCATTAAAAGAATAATAATAGCTAATAAAAATAGAATATATATTAAATATTTGTTACCTATTAAATAATTATTAAGTACTATAGAATAATTTGATGTCAAATCGAAAAAATCACTAGAGATATGATTTAATGATAAATGACCAATATAATTTTTATAAATATCGCATAAAAAATTATCAGTTAATATTGAAGGAATTTTTATGGGATTAACATTAATAGATATAGGTAAAATAATCATTGTATTTTTATACTTTTTTTGCTTTAACTTCCCCAATAATATATAGATATATACAAAACAAGTCATACTATATCTACGAAGTGTCAATACAAAATTGATGATTCCAAACCCAAATGATGATGGTCTGTTAAGTGATAGGAAAAAACTCGTCATAAACCCACCCCAATGAAAGCAGTTCCTATTATTACATGTAGTCCATGAAAACCTGTACCAAAATAAAAACAGGATCCATAAGTACCATCACTGATAGTAAAAGGAGCTACTGCATATTCAATTCCTTGTAAAAGGGTAAAAATTGTAGCTAGTATTACTGTAAACACGGAACCTACCAAAGCACCTTTTCTATCACCTTTAATAATACTATGATGTGCATAAGTTACCGTAACACCTGACGATAAAAGTATTATAGTATTAAGCAAAGGTAACTCGAAGGGATTAATGGATTGTATTCCTAATGGAGGTCAGTGAGCTCCAGTTTCTATAGTAGGAGATAAAGAACTGTGGAAATATGCTCAAAATATACCTAAAAAAAATAAAGCTTCTGAGATTATAAATAATCCTACACCCATAGTTAATCCTCTTTGAACGGCTAATGTATGATTACCTATATATGTTCCTTCACTAATAACATCTCTTCATCAAAGAGACATAGAAAGTATTAAACCTATAAGAGCAAAATATATAAAATATATAGCATTATAGAATCCATGTATTGTTAAAACAAGTGATGTAGTTAAACCAAACAAAGTCATACTTGTGTTAAGAGGTCAGGGTGAAGGAGATACAAGATGAAAAGGATGAGCTTGAAAGTTACTTCTTATAATGTTTTTCATAAATAGTTGTATATGAGATAAAGATGATTAAAATGTAAAATAAATAAAGAGAGAAAGAAAAATATATAACAATAGATTAGAAAGAAAAGGAATTGAACCTTCGACAGCAATAAGCTATTGAGTTTACAGCTCAACCCGTCATACCAACAAACGGAACCTTTCTAAAAGGTTCCTAAAGTTTTTAACTAATAGGAACGATTCCTCCATGAACCAGGTAGATTGTGAAATCACCTGTCACTATTATATCTGTTTTATATCAATATTTTCATTATTCCCGTGCAACTTCCGCTACACGAACCGTATTTCGACTTAACACCAATCAGAGATACACATGCGAAGAATCTATCTATATTTTTCAAATCTATTTATTTAAATTAAAACATGAATAAATCCAAACATATTGCATATACTCCTTTCCGCGCCTGACGAGTGGTTAGTACCTAACTGGGGCAAAATCCACCGTGCCATACTTATACACGATTACTCGTAATTCCTATTTCATGTAGTCGAATTTCAGACTACAATCTATAATCTATCCTATTTTTTAGATTAGCTAAATCTCACGATTTTGCATCTTTTTGTCTAGGCTAACTGTGGCACGTCTATCGCCCACAATACTATCAATTTGAATGTTTGGCCATGATGACTTGTCCTGTTCCCATATATTAAATTCGGATAAGGATCCATATGCCAAAATTAGTACTTTACTTTAAGTAAAGTTAGGGATTTCGTTGATTTCTGAAGCAAATCAGTTCTCACGATATCAACTGTAGACAGCCGTGCAACACTTGTCCGAAATATATTTACATATATAACTATACACACTGTGGTAAGGTCCTTTGTGGGTCATCAAATTAAATAACATACTTCACTACGAGTTCCAGAAACGGCCTAGTGATTTCAGTTTATATGTTGCCATATTACTCTTGAGGTGGAATGCTTCCACTTTAATTTATACATAAAAAAAGTCTCTTTTCTTACATATGGCATTCATCTTTGTCTGCCCTTAGTACTGGGGTAACTAATCCCGTTTCTATTTTTGAGCCTTCGTCCCTCAACGTCAGTTATTACATAAGAACCTGTCTACACCTAAACCAGTTACTAGTGGTATCAACAGATTTTATCCCTACACTCACTGTTCTGGATTCCTTACATCAAACTCTAGTAAATATAGTACAATTATCTTTAGAGAAAAAAGCTGATATCTACCGTCTAGGTACCCTTTAAACCTAATAAAGATGAATAACGCTGGCCTTCCATGTCTTACCGCGACTGCTGGCACATGAGTTGGTCAAGACCTAGAAACAAACTATGTCATTATCAAGATTTGCTTCGAACTATTCGCATGACGCCCCACATTCTTTTAACATGGTAACCGCTCATGACTTCGGTTTTTCGTTCCTCCAAGTTGCTGGTTCAGCCTTTAGGCTATTGACCAATATTCCTCACTGCTGTCCGTAGTGGGCTTTTTTCATGCCACACTGTGATCAATTAACCTTTCAGCCTTGATTACGAGTATTATTGCCACCTATAAGATACATAACTTATGGTGTGTCTACTCGATACATAAACATCCTAAAGCAAATATTCATTTTTTGTTAATATAAGCTATTTTGGCTTACTTTAGGGTTTCGTCAATGTTATACTCACCTGTACACCACTAATCACTATTTTCAATGTAGTGATTCGTTCGATTAGCATGTGTCAAGCACTTGAATAGCGTTCAATCAGAGCCATCACCAAACTCGAAATTTATTTTTTTGTAAATTTAAAATAATAGTATTTTATAATTTTTTGTCTAATTATTAGACAATTAATGGATAATGGAATTATCCATTATGGATAGTTTTATAAAACTAAAAACGGATATTTGTGTAGAGTTATTATGAGCTAAATATATATTAAGAATAAAAGTAAGCCGGGTACTGTATTATTTATATTTCTATAATCACTGCCGTCCATAAGTATAAATTTTTTCATTTTTTATTATTTTCTGTTTTCCAAAAAAATTTTGTCCTTTTTTCTTTAAATATAACGGCTCTGGACTTTCCATAACACTAAAAATTTAGTGATTTCCTTTTATCCCTAAAATTTTAGAAACATCATTATCATACATATGAGCTTTCATATATTAATAAAGATACACTATAGTGTAATCCATCTATTATTCCCATAGGATATATGCCAAGAACTACTGTAGCTACTACTAAACTAATTAATATTGAAAATTCTCGTTTGTTTAAATCAGGTATATTGAATTCGAAATATTTACTATAAGGACCTCCAAAAGCTATACGATTAAACATATAAATAGTATATGCTGCAGAAAATATTATAGATAAACTAGCAAAAACTCCTAATAAAGGTAATCTTTCAAAAGCACCGTATAAAGACATGAATTCTCCTATAAAATTTAAAGTAAGTGGTACTCCACAATTACCTAGACATAATATAAAAAATAATATAGAAAAAACTGGCATTAATTGTGTAACACCTCTATAATATGTTATAACTCTAGTTGATGATCTATCGTATAGTACTCCTCCTGCACATATAAATAAACCTGATGACACAAAACCATGAGCTATACCTAATAATATACCTCCTTCTATACCAGATGAAGTATTACTAAATACGCCTATTAAATAAACAGCTGCATGAGATACTGAAGAATAAGCAATTAATTCTTTTACATCTATAGTTCTTAAAGTACTAAAACTTGCATATATAATAGTTATAACTCCTATAATAAATATTATATAGGTATAATTTATAGAAGCTTTTGGTAATATAGGTAAAATTAATCTTAAAATACCATATAAACTTAATTTAAGAACTATAGCCGCTAGTATTATACTCCCAGAAAGAGGAGATTCTACATGAGCTTTTAAAAGTCATGTATTTAAAAAAATAGTCGGTGTTTTTACTGCAAATGCTATAAATATCCCGTAAAATAAAAACAACTGGGTAGAAAAATTAAAATTTGTTTTATATAAGGCATCAAAATCTGTAATCCCCATAATAGAAGATATAGTTAATATTGATAGTAATAAAAAAAGCGAACCTAATAAGGTATACAAAAATAAATAAAAACTAGCTCTTACTTTATTCCTTGACCCATATAGACCTATTAATACAAATAGGGGAGGTAATATGCTTTCAAAAAATATATAGAATAACATAATATCTAATACTAAAAAAACTGCTATAAGTAATGTTTCTAACATTAATATTATTATTAAGAAAGATTTTACATCTTGTAAAATTGAAGATCAATTTGATAGTATAGATATTGGTATTATTAATGTAGTTAATAAAACAAAATATATAGACAAACCATCTAAGCCTAAATATATATCAAATATATCCAGGTTGTAATATTGTTGAACAAACTGGTATTGATTAATTGAAAAATCAAAGGTTATGTAGAGAATTAGTGAGAATGTTAAATTTAATAACGATGTAGATAAGGCTGTAAATCTTACTCACCTATAAGGTATACTAGATAGTAATAGTATACCTCCTAGAGGAGTTGTAAGTAGAGATAATAAGATGAGAAAATTTATAATTTAATATAGACCTTTTAAATTTAATATTCTCACTAATTCTCTACATAACCTTTTTAGAATTTTAAACATAAGGTTTTTAATGTTTGTATTTATCCTATGTTTTTATTTGATTGATGTTTATTTAAAAAATATTTATCTAAAAAATATTTATCTAACCTTAAAATACATAGTTGCAAAAGCCTATCCTAATAGTATTCACGTGGTTGGTGAATACAAGCAATTATAATAACCCTATAGTAATAGGCATTATTTCGAAACTGAAAAGAATGCAGGGTACTATTATTACTAATGATATTACTAAAGGTAATAAGATAGTTCAACAGTATGACATGAGTTGATCATATCTTATTCTAGGAAAAGAAGCTCTAACTCATATGAAAATGAAAACCATAATGCAAGTTTTTAATCCTAAACTAAAGGCATATATTATACTTTCTATAAGTATAATGCCAGTATTAGGTAGAGAATTTTTTTTTACACTATCTAAATCTGTAACAAAAGGTAGCGAATCTTTTGTTACAGGTTGGCTAGAAAGTGTAAAATAGTAAGAATTTTTATATTCTAAATATAGACTGTCATAAATTTCTCTAAAAAAAGATAAGTCTATAATATTGTAAAGATATCCACCTAAAAATAGGGTACTAGTTAATATACACATGAATACTATACTAGCATATTCAGCAAGGAAAAAGAAAACAAAAATTACGGCAGCGTGTTCCGTCATAAATCCACTAACCAGCTCTGATTCAGCCTCTGCTAAATCGAAAGGGGCTCTATTAGTTTCAGCTATAGATCCTATAAGAAATATTATGAAAACAGGAAATAGGGGAAATACGAATCAAATAGCTCTTTGAATTTCAACATTTACAATCAGATTTAAACTTCCTGTGAATAAAACAACTAATAATATAGCTGAAGTTAATACAAGTTCATAACTTATCAATTGAGCCGTACTTCTTAAAGATCCTAAAAAAGCATATTTAGAATTAGCAGATCAGCCTGCTAATAAAATACCATAGGTAGATAAAGAAGATACAGCTAATAAATATAATATGCCTAAATCAAAATTTAATAAGGTTATACCTGGACCATAGGGAATTACAGCGTAAGCGAACAGAGAAAATATTAATGTTAATATAGGACCGAGAAAAAATAATATTAAGTTGGATTGACTGGGTGCTACGTATTCTTTTAATAATAGTTTCAAAGCATCGGCGAATGCTTGAAGTATACCATAAAATCCTACTGTGTTAGGCCCCAATCTACGTTGCATACTTGCCATAGTCTTTCTTTCTGCTACAGTAACATATGCTACACCTAACAAAGCTGGAACAGTTAAAACAATTACCTCTAATATAGGCCTTAGTATGTACATAAAATTTGATTTACAAATAAATAATTTTTATAAATATCTAGTACTTTATTAATTATAATATATTAAAAAAAATTAATATTTATTATACTTAGCATAGATTACTTTTAAGATAAAATTAATAAAATATAATTTTATTAACAATTTCTATTGTTTTTGATTATGATTTAGATTAACTTTTACTAGAACCTTTTCCGTTAAACTCCTTAGAGGCAGCTTTTGTCTGTTCTGCACTAGGACTATTACCACGATTAGAGGTATGGCTAGCATTAGAACTAGCCTCAGAGCTGGGCTTAGAACTGGTATTGAAACTAGGTTTGGAATTTGAATTAGTATTCTCGTTGTTAGAGGTAGTAAATAAAACTTTCATCTTTGACTTTTTTATATTAGTTTCATGATTTATAGGTTTGTTATCTATTTCATGATAATGAGGAATAGGTCATAGGTGTTCTAATATCATCGAACATATAGCAGCTATATTTGCAATAATAACAAAATCTAATAAATTTTTTCTCTGTAAGAGAAATATGTGTATTAAAATTGTTCTTATAGAGAATAAAATAATAGCAATAACAGTTACTCTTAATAATTTTATCCAATAGTATTTAAAATTTATTTTAGATTGAATTGTATTATCAGTAATTAGGTTTTTAGCTAGTGCATTTCTTTTTAAAGCAAATTTAATTGTTAAAAATATTATGCTTAATATTAATATAAGTAATATACTTATAGCAGATGATAATATATAAGGTAAACAAATATACGTTAATCCGGCTATAAGTATATAAAGTGCATAAGTAGTAACTATACCTGTATCTAAAGAGCTTAAGGTTTTACTTATATAAGACACAGTCTTTTGTAAACCATAAGGTCCAATTAATTCTATAGCACCTTTATCTAATATTCTAGTTGTATGTCCACCTAGTTTTAACACAATTTCGGTAATATATTTATTATATATTAATTCTATTGAAAATTTTAAATTTAAAAAACTAAACATATTGTAACCAAAATTAGTTAATTTAAATTGCATTAGATTTTTTAGTAAATATTCTGAAATAATTAACGATAATAATGTTAATGAAATCGTAAAAATAAAAGGCAACAGTTTATATAAAGTAGGTACAGCGAATTCAGTATTTATCATACTATCATTGCTAGGATGTATAAAAATACCGTTATCTACAAAGAAATCAGAACCTAAGCCTACAAACATATCTTTTGTAGAAAATCCAAAATATATAGAGAATAAGGCTAATATTATTAAAGGTAAACTCATATATATATTTCCCTCATGTATATTTTTATAATCTGTTAAAGTACCGTTAGGGTTAGTTATAAAAGTTAAATATAACGTTTTTACAGAGTATAATGTAGTAAACATAGCCCCTGTAGTAGATATAAAATAAACTATTATACTAGATAAATTAAATTTAGCATAAGAAGATTCTAATATAAAATCTTTACTAAAAAATCCAGTCATAAAAGGGAAAGCCACTAAGCTCAATGAAGCAATTAGCATAATAGAATAGGATAAAGGTAAAAACACTTTTAATCCTCCATATTTTCTAAAATCTTGTTTATCTGCTACTGCATGTATAACTCCACCTGCACCTAAAAACAATAATGCTTTATAAAAGGCATGATTAATTAAATGAAATAAAGCTATAGTATAAGCTGACAATCCTATAGCTACAACCATAAGTCCTAATTGACTCATAGTGGAATAGGCTATAACTTTTTTAATATCTTGTTGAAATAGCCCTATTAGTGAACTAAACAAAGTAGTTATTGCACCTATTCACAAACACAATAAAAGTACTGTAGTACTATATTCGATAAGAGGAGAAGAACGAATAAGTAAGTAAACCCCTGCGGTAACCATAGTAGCAGCATGTATTAAAGCTGATACGGGAGTAGGACCCTCCATGGCCATAGGTAATCAGACATGAAGCCCTATTTGTGAGCTTTTCGCCATTGCACCTATTAATAAGCATGTTCCTATGATAGTTATTATGTTTTCATTAACAAAAGGGGCTAATGAAAATACTGTTGCATAATCTAGATTTCCTAAACTTCATAAAATACCAAACATACCTATTGTTAAAAAACAATCACCTACTCTATTTGTTAAAATAGCAGATATTGAACTTTGATTTGCAGCAATTCTAGTAAATCAGAAACTAACTAAAAGATATGAACATATACCTACACCTTCTCAACCTACAAACATAAATAAGTAATTATTAGCTGTGACTAATATTATCATCATAAAAGTAAATAGACTTAAATAACTAAAAAATCTTTGATTGTGAGGATCATGACTCATGTATCCTATAGAGTATACATGTACTGCAAAGGATACAGACAACACAGGTATTAGCATTGATGTTGTTAAAGAATCAAAATTGAAACTTATAAAAATATTTAGATTTTCTAAATCTATTCATTTTAATAAATAAATAGAAACAGGAGTACTATTTAATCCTATTTCTAAAAAACTTAGTACAGCAAATGTAACAGCTAATAATATCATACTACATGTTATAAATTGTGAACCTTTTACACCTACTTTTCTCCCAAAAAATCCAGAAGAAATAGAACCTATTAGGGGCATTAATATTATAGATAAATACATTATTTATACTCTATTGTTATACTACCTCTTAATCTATAGTATGCTACTAATATCCCAAGTCCTATAGCTGACTCCGCTCCAGCTATTGTTATTATATATATGGCAAAAGTTTGTCCTAGGATATCGTCATATTTTAAAGAAGCAATTAATATTAAAAATGTAATAGCTAATAACATTATTTCTATAGAAATTAACATTAGTATTATATTTTTTCTATTTAATACAAAGCCTAAAATTCCGATTAAAAAAAGAAGAAGAGAAATATTCATTGAATTATTTAATAAATTTAAAAGAAAACCAGTAATAAAAAAGCATTGACTAATGAAAAATTTACATTAAGGAATTAATAGTGATAGCACACAAGGTTAGTGTTTTTTAATTTACAATTTTAAAAGTTTATTAAGATTTAAATCTTAATAGATATAACATATTTAAACATAATGCTATTTAATTAAATTTATTGAAAATAAATTATTTATCTGTATATTGTTTACTATCTATGTTAAGAGCTTTTTTACCTAATTCAAATGCAAATCCCATAGTAAGAATAATAAAAAAGGCAAGCATTATAGATAATCCATAACCACCGTTAGTGTATGAACTAACAACGTAAGGATAAATAACTAATAATTCTAAATCAAATAATAGAAATAACAATGCATATATGAAAAAAGATATACTAAATTGTGTTCTATTTTGTCCTAAAAATGAGTGAAATCCGCATTCAAAGGTACTAGATTTTTCTTGATAGGGACTATGAGGAGCTAATGCTAAGTTTAAAACTAATAATATTAAGGCTAATATAGGAATAAAACATAGAAAAAAAGTTATAGAGTTCATATTAAGTAAATATATATATAGCTAATATATTAGTTATACTTAATCATTGCTGTGGGCTAAAAATAAATAATAATATTATCAAAGTAAAAATAGAAACAAAAACGGATATACTTGTTGATAATGTTACAGTATAATCCTTGTTTTTACTAAGCTGATCTTCTGGCTTTTCGAAAAATATTTCTTTAATTATATTTAAATAATATACTGCACTAATAACACTAGTTAGTATAGCTATTAAAGATATAAATACGTAACCTTTATCTAGAGCAGAGGACAATATCATTTGTTTCCCAAAAAATCCAATGAGAGGGGGCACGCCTACAAAAGAATACATAACAATAGCTAAGCTTATAGCTAAAACTGGATTTACGTAAAAATATCCTCTTAATTGAGCAATATACTGTACAGGGGAGTTGTCTTGTTCTGACAATGTTTTTTCTTGTTTTTCAGGTATGTAAATTGTGTACCCTATACTTACTAATATCATAAATATATTTATATTAGATATAGAATATTGCATAAGATAAAAAATGAAAGCTTGCATAGATTCTATGCTATTTATAGAAATACCTAATAATATGAAACCTATATGAGAAATAGTACTATAAGCTAATAATCTTTTTACTCTAGATTGATTTAAACCTAATACTGTACCTATTATTAAAGATAAAAAAGAACTTATAAGTAAGCAATATGTTCAGTTAAAATTAAATATTTCTAGATTACTACTATGGTGTACAATATCTATTAAAAAAATAAGTAAAGATATTTTTGCTACGTTAGCTACAAATGTAGTAACTACTGTAGGTATTGCATCATAAACATCTGGAGATCAAAAATGAAAAGGAGCTGCACTTATTTTAAATAAAAATCCTAGGGATAATATAACTAAAGAATAATTTATATAATTATTATCATATCAATATATTATATTATATAATGATTGATTTACATTTGATAAATTAGCTAATATATAGTATCCTTCTAAGTTAGTAGTACCAGAATTTGCATATAATATTCCTGAAGCTAATAATATAAAACATGAAGATAACCCACCTAATAAAAAATAAGTTAAACCAGCACCTGTAGATAATTCACTGTTTCTATATAAACTACATAATAAATAAAGTCCATAACTCTGTAATTCTATAGATATAAATACTGATATAATATCACTACTACTAATAATAAATATAGCTCCTAGAATAATAAAAACAATTACTAAAGGATATTCTATTATACTATATTGTTCTTTGTTTTTATCAAAGTATTGTAGATTGGATAACAGATTTTCCATAAATCTATTATTGGGATTCATATTATTATTAATGTATTTTTTTGGTAAAAAAGCTGTTAATTGTAATATAACTAAACTGATAAATAGTATAAAAACGTGAAAAGTTATGGTTAAATTAGAATTATGAAATAATCCTCCTAATATACTAATACCTTCTTTTAGGACAATAAAATTATTAGAATTTATGGCTAATAATAACGTAATTAGTAATACTATTATTAAGCTTCTATTAAAATATAATGATAAATCTCGTCGACTGGTAAAAGCATTAGATAAAAGCACAAATATAATTGATATTGTTAGCATTTAATTTTATAACTATCTTAATAGAAATTATAAAACTTTTCATATTATTACAACTTAATTAAAGATACACGTACTAAAAAAAGTGTAACAAATTTAGGTAATATATATTTAGAAAAAGCATATATTAGAATAACTAATAATATAAACGCAAATATTACTTGATTTAAGAAAAAAAATGGTACTAATTGTGGCAAAGTATTAAAACTTAAAATTATATACACATACATTACAAATTGTATATTTTGTATAACAGAACAATTTAAGTTCATAATTAACATAATTAATAATACTATAAAATTATAGTATTATGTAAACCAATAAGGTAATATATTAGATGAAAAAGATTACCTTAATTTAATAAATAGGAAATTAAGTTTTTAATTTATTTTTCATATTAATGTAAATCAAGAGCATCTTTTATGTAACTGCAAGTTAATACTACAAACACTTGAGCTTGTATAAAAGCTATACCTAACTCTAAGCCAGAAAATGCAATAATGAAAGCTAAAGGAATTAATCCTATAATTAAAAATACAAATCCTGATAACATAATATTATAACAAAAACCGGATAATATGTTTAATAACATATGACCACTCATTATATTTGCTCCTAAACGCAATCCTAAACTAACGTTTCTCGATAAATAAGAAATAAATTCAATTAACACTAATAAAGGTAATAAACCTAAAGGACAACCTGCTGGAACAAACAAGGAAAAAAATTTTCATCCGTGTTTATTAAAACCTAAAAAAGTTGCGCCTAAAACTATAGTAAAACTAAGTGCAAGGGTAAAAATTAAATGAGAAGTGGAGGCAAAACTATAAGGCATCATACCTATAAGGTTATTTATGAGTATAAAACTGAATAATACATAAATAAATGGGAAATAAATTTGCCCAGATACGTAATTTATTTGACTTACTACTATACTATGAACTGTAGCGTAAATACTTTCAAGGCTTAGTGATCAGGAGTTTGCTACAGTTTTTTCTTTATTTAAAGCTATAACATTTAAAGCTATAGCAATTACTGTTCCTAAACATAAGTACATGCTTATATTCGTTAAGAAAATTTGAGTATTAAAAAAAATAGGAGCTTTTACACCTATTAGATCTCTAATTTCAAATTGGTCTAAGGGACTAAAAGTAGATATAACAATTTCTATACCATCTACTATAGGATTAGGTATTTCAGGATAGATATCAGCCTTTACGGGAGTCATAGAATAATATATATTTAAGTGGATTCATAAGTAAAAAAATTAAGGAACAATAAGGATTCGAACCTTAGTATAATAAATCGGAAGCTTAAAAGCATTAACCACCTGCCATTGTTCCGACTAAAAGTCAAATTGAATTTTATTAGATATTACTGTTGTTCTAATCAACTTAGAAATTTTTCTATTGGTAATGATTCTATAACTATTGGCATAGAACTATGTAATACACCACATATTTCAGAACATTGACCATAAAATACTCCTTCTCTGTTTACTAGTACAGAAACCTGATTTAATCTACCAGGATAAGCATCACACTTAATACCTAAAGAAGGACAAGCAAAAGAATGTATTACATCTGCAGCTGTAACTATGAATCTTACATGTGTAAGTTCAGGTAAAATAACTCTATTATCTACTTCCAACATTCTTAACGATCCTATTTCTAAATCAGACTCAGGAACTAAATATGAATCAAATTCTATAAAATCTTCATCACTATTTAAAAAATCAGGGTATTGGTAACTTCAGTACCATTGATGGCCTTCTGCTAACACTGACATAGAAGGATCACTTATTTCATCCATTAAATACAATAATTTAAAAGAAGGAAATGCTATTAATATTAATATTAATGCGGGAGTTATAGTTCATATTAATTCTATTAAAGTACCATGGTTAGTATACTTATATGATATAGGTGAAGTATTATGATTAAATGTTCTAGCTATAGATAGTAGTATTCAACCTACTGCAAATAATATTATTACTAAATAAAACATTATATTATCATGTAACTCCACTAAACCTTCCATTTGTGGTGTTGCACTATCTTGAAAATATAAACCTCATGGTCTAGGTGTGTCATTTCAATCTCAATCCATTATAAACACTGCCTCTAAAGGTATAAAAAAAAATAAGAATGCTACAGGTAATAAACCTATATTACGACGTACTGCATCTCATATCATTAAACTAGTCATAATAGCACTAGCTAAACACATTTGGCTTCTAAGTTCTCAATCGCAAATTTGATCACAACTAATATAAGCAAGAAAAGGTAATATTATTATACCTATTTCTTTAAATAACTGTGAAAGAGATACCATATCTGTTGTAGATACTAACATAAGTATGTGTGATACATCTGAAACCAAAGGAGTACTAAGTGAATTAAATTCGTCTAATTGTTGAGGATTTTCAGGTAATTCTATTAAGCTATTTTCTAATAAACTTAAAAAAGGTACTATTATTAAAAAATGTGAGAAATATAAAACTGTAGATAGTTGACCAAACTCAATAAAAGGTGATTCTACATGTTTAGCTCCTAATTGCATTAGTATTATAAAGTTTCCTATAAATATATAAAAAGCTATTTTACTTAAAGGTCTAAATTGTATACCTCTGGATCTAGATAAATCGGCTAATGGCATAGCTAATAATATTAATATAGCAGAAAACATTGCTATTACACCTAATAATTTATTAGGTATAGATCTTAATATTGCATAAAAGGGTAAAAGGTATCATTCAGGTACAATAGCAGGAGGTGTTTGCATAGGGTTAGCCATTACATAATTTTCACTGTCACCTAATAGATTAGGCACAAAAAACACGAATAGAGATAATCCAAGAATAAATAAAAAGATCGTAACTAAATCTTTAAAAATAAAATAAGGAGCAAAAGGTATTCTATCATAGTTACCTGATACTCCTACAGGGTTGCTAGAACCTGCACTATCATGTAATGCAACTAAGTGCATTATAACTAATGCAGCCAATATAAATGGTAAAACAAAATGTAATGAAAAAAATCTATTTAAAGTTGCATTATTTACGCTAAATCCTCCTCATAAGAATTCAACTATATCTTGTCCTATTCATGGAATGGCGCTCATTAAATTAGTTATAACTGTTGCACCTCATAATGACATTTGACCATAAGGTAAAACATAACCCAGGAAAGCAGTAGCTATCATTAATATAAATATAACTGTACCAATAGTTCATACTAAAGTTCTAGGTGCTTTATAAGATCCATAGTACAATCCTCTACCTATATGTAAATAAACTATAAAAAAAAATGCAGATGCTGTATTAGAATGTAAATAACGTATCATTCACCCATTATTCACATCTCTCATAATATGCTCTACTGAATTAAATGCATCTAAAACATTAGGATTATAATGCATTGCTAAGGTTACACCTGTAATAATTTGTATAACTAGACAAAAGGCCAATAAAGATCCAAAGTTTCATAGATAACTTAAATTGGATGGTTGAGGACTATCTACTAAATAAGAATTAACTAACTTTAATAAAGGATGACTTTTAAGGATTCTCATAATAAAGAGTTAGCATTATACATATTAACTTGTTAAACAATATACCTAAATTTTATTATAAGTATGGATGAAAAATTATTATTTTTTTTACACTATAAAAAGTATCTATTTTAACCTCTTCTAGGAATCGAACCTAGAATTTTGATATCAGAAGTATCATGCCTTACCTATTTGGCCAAAAAGGCTATAGTAATCTCTATATAGATTACTATAAAAAACATAGTGTCTATATATTTAGCATAAAGTTAACCATGTATTTTTATAGATTAATAATAATCTCTGCCGGCAACATCCTCGAATTGATCATTTTTTTCTGCAGTTAATAACTGCAGAGTTCAATTTAAAACGGAATTTAACTTTTTTTAACTTCTATATTATTAATAATTTAAGTAAATTTTTATTTAGTTAATAAAGTATACCGCTTTGTAATGGTAATGATATGAAAGCATGTGGTTTAGGTGGGCTAGTTAAAGCTCATTCTAAGGATGTATGTACTCTATTGTTTAATACTCTTAATATATCACTGTAAAAAGCTGCTATTCCTCATGGATATCTAGTAGTATATAGATCACCTCTTAGTTGAACATATACAATATGTAAAAAAATGTAAGTAGCTACTACACTTACTATTGATCCAAAACTACTCACAAGATTTCATCCTGCAAATGCATCAGGATAATCGCTTATTCTTCTTGGCATACCTTGTAATCCTAAAAAATGTTGTGGGAAGAATGTAAGATTAACTCCTATAAATAATACTCAAAAATGTATTCTACTCTGATTATGGTTATAAGATAATCCTATTATTTTTGGTATTCAAAAATATCAAGCACTAAATAGTGCAAATACTGCACCCATACTTAGTACATAGTGAAAATGTGCCACAACATAATAAGTATCGTGGAATGCGATATCTAGAGAAGCATTAGCTAATACAACTCCTGATAATCCTCCTACTGTAAATAGGAATACGAACCCTAATGCAAATAACATAGAAGATATTAACATTAATGATCCTCCATAACATGTAGCTAATCATGAAAATATTTTTATTCCTGTTGGTACTGCTATTATTAAAGTAGCTGCTGTGAAATAGGCTCTTGTATCCACATCTAAACCAACTGTGTACATGTGGTGGCTTCATACTACGAAACCTAATACACCTATAGACATCATTGCATATACCCGTATTCGCACTCTGCCAACTATTACAGATTAGACCAAAAGCCTTGGGTCTTTTATAGCTAAGGCTAAGCTGTGCTACATATTTAACTAAATCTTACTATATTTAAATGAGAAAAATCCTTTTTATTTTCTACGTTTTTCAGAAATAGACCTCTTTCAAGGCTACTAGAGTATACCTTAAATACAATAATATATTGTATCCAATGCCGTCTACTCGTTGCTCTTTTATCCTATATTAATAGGAATTTAGATCCGCGATGATCCATTAACTTTTTATTGTATATAATTAAACTTGTTACTATATTCTAAACATTACTTTAGACCCTTTTAAAGTTACCTTTATTAGTTAGTATTTAATTCTTTAGGACTTCCCCGGAGTTTGACATTGATGGACTACAAAAACTTGCTTAAGGTTTTTAATCCCTAAATAACCAAATACAGCTTTATTAGAACTTGCTGAAATGGTTGTACTAATTATACCGAATCCGGGTATAATTAATATATAAACTTCTGGGTGCTACTACTTCGATATATTAAATATAATTTAACATATTTAATATCACTATACATAATATGATTATAATGTTTCAATAAAAATAAACAGTAATATACTGCTTATCAATAAATTTCCTCTTATTTAATTACTAAATGTAAAGGAAATATTGAAGATTCTAGTGGATTATTTTGTGAAGTAGCTTGGACTATATCATCTTCTCTATTTCATTTTGTAAGAAAAATCTTTCAGGTTTTAGATAAAATATTAGAAATATTAGGTTTATAAGCTTTAATTTTTTTTAAAAAAAAATATCTATCTATTAAAAAAACACGGTGACGTTTAATAGATTTTACGGGACAAAGTTTAGTGTAAGATGCAAATTTTTTTATATCTGTTTCAGACTGTATACTTCATTTATATGAGCCGTTAGACCCTTTATCAAAATAAATATTACCCCCAAAATTTTCTATAAATGGATTTAAATCCATTCAAAGTTTATTGGATACAGATATTGTTAATTGAGGTATTTCGTTTTTTATATAAAACCCTATTGTACCATCTGCATCAAAGAACCCAGCGTATCAACCGTGTGTTTTGTTTAATTTATCTGGTAAAAGGTATTTTATATTTAATATCATACAAACTTTATTAAGTTGCTTAATTCTGCTAGAATGACGAATGTAACCATTAATGCGATTCACTAATATCTTCATCCCCTCAGTATTATGTAAACGTCATCTAAGAGCATTTGCTCCCGAACGTATTTTTATAGATCCTCCTAACTTATTTTTAATTATATTTAATAAACGCATATCTTTTATACTTACTGTAATTTCACAGCTAGTATAACTTTGTTTATTTACCAATAGACAGCCGTCTCCATCTATTAAACCAGCTAATCATTGATTGAAATATATATCTTTTATATTTCCCGAAATTAGAGAAGTTGCGCGTGTAGTCTCTGAGGTTCCTACTAAGTAACATATACTTTTGGTTACCGGCAGATTTAATTTAGTATATATAATTTTTACTGCCTCGGCTTTGAAAAGACTTAAGAAACCAGTATATATATACATATAATTATTTCCGCATATAGCGCAATACAATATTAATATCACTATTAATATGGGCCATCCTTGACCAAAAAATCAGAAAAGATGTTGATAGAGTATTGGATCACCTCCTCCAGCTATTTCAAAAAATGAAGTATTAAAATTTCTGTCTGTTAGTACCATAGTAATTGCACTGGCAAGAACTGGTAATGATAATAATAATAGCACTGCTGTTACTACTATTGCTCATCCAAATAAAGCAAGTTTATGTAATTTTATTCCAGGAGTTCTCATATTTAATATGGTTGTAATAAAATTATTAGCACCCAATAAACTGCTTATACCTGATAAATGCAGAGCAAATATTGCAAGGTCTACACTAGGTCCACTATGACTTTGAATACTAGATAAAGGCGGATAAAGAGTTCAACCTGTTCCTGCCCCGTTTTCTATTGCCCCTGCAAATAGAAATAGAGCTATACTAGGTATAAGTAACCAAAAACTTATGTTATTTAATCTTGGATATGCCATATCCGGTCCCCCCACCAGAAGAGGAAGGAGAAAATTACCAAATCCTCCTATCATAGCAGGCATAACCATAAAAAAAATCATTACAATAGCATGTGCTGTAATGATACTATTGTACAATTGATTATCTGCTATATATTGCACACCAGGGGCAGATAGTTCTAATCTTATTAATACAGAAAAAGCTGTACCTACTAACCCTGAAAATAAAGCAAAAATAAGGTATAAAACCCCAATGTCTTTTGCATTGGATGAACAAAGCCATCTTTCAACCCATAAGCTCATCTTTGAGCTTAATAAGTATCGAGGGGACTCGCTTTCTTCATCCATAAATTAAGTCTAAGTTAAACTATACACAAGTTA